GTTATTTCGTACTGTACACTTCCTTTGTTTGTGAGATCATTTTATTTTCTCACGAGGGGTAATGAAAAGAGTTATAGAATGGATTGCTACCTATGCCCAGATCGCGGATAAATGGAAATTTTATTGATAAGACCTTTTCAATCGTAGCCAATATCTTATTACGAATAATTCCGACAACTTCAGGAGAAAAAGAGGCATTTACTTATTACAGAGATGGTGCGATTTGATTCTTAGTAGATCTATTTTTTTTTACTTTGATTCTTAGTAGATCTATTTTTTTTTACTTTATTTACTTTACCGCTCTCAGTCTTAGGAAAAAGACACATGATTCAGAATAGAAAAAAAAAGACTATTGAAAAAAAAGAAATCTACGCTTGTTGAAGGTGAAGTTTATAAATAAAGCAATTCCTTCTGTCGTGTATCCCCGATTAATGCAACCTCAGATGCTTCAATTGTTGATTCGAGTATTGAGCGAAAGGTTACACCTATGGGTCTTGGGTCAACCCTACTACACTAGTACCAATAGGCGGCATAGAGGAAGAAGCACTACACCTAGGAATCAACAACACGAAAACTTTGTTAGAAATGATTTCTTTTCCTTATCGGGATCGGAACTAAGAGAAATGGTTGGGACAACAAACATCCATCTTGTTCGTACTTTGGATACCCATATAACCATCGAAGATTGTTGAAGTGACTAATTCCTGGAAATTAAGGAGCGTTGAGAACAAAGAAATTGTTGGAGTTGACTTTTTTATCTAGTACGAACACGCTTAATGTTAAGAAAAGATCTTTTGCAAGAGGGTTGGCTAGAGATTTCTTGTAAAAACATTAGCCCCGCTCAGCTCATAATGACAATATTTCGACTTTTTTTTTATTCCATGGATTATTCTCATTATGCACATAAAGGAGGAGCCGTATGAGGTGAAAATCTCACGTACGGTTTTGGAACGGAGAATTCTTTGAATCGAATGACGACCGTAACGGATGTCGGCTCAATCCGAAGGAAATTATGCAGAAGCCTTACAGAATTATTATGAAGCTATGCGACTCGAAATTGATCCCTATGATCGAAGTTATATACTCTATAACATAGGCCTTATCTACACAAGTAACGGAGAACATACAAAAGCTTTAGAATATTATTTTCGAGCACTAGAACGAAACCCGTTCTTACCACAAGCTTTTAATAATATGGCTGTGATCTGTCATTACGTGCGACTATCTCCACTATAGAAATAAAAAAAAGGAAAGAAAGAGCAAATACGCTAGGAAATAAATACGCTAGTAAATAAATACCCTAGTAAATAAAATACTCGAAAAAAAATAGGCTTTCTACATATTGCATCGTCCAAAAAACGATTTTTATCAGCTGTAACAAAAAAAAAAAAAGAAACTTCATAGAAGTCGAAATATGAAGAAATATATGCCTAGATACTTTATTCTATGGATAAAGGATCTAATTGATAGATGAAGCACCGTAAAGATCAATTAGCGAGGTTTTGGGCCGATACAATAAATAAGAACTGCTTATTTATCTCATGATATGAGATAAAAATTAGGAATCAACTTATGTAATAGAGCCGAGCCCCTAAGTTATTGAGCAGCGGTGTAGCATCAGATCCCAAAGACAGTAAGTCTTTTTTATGAGGAAGAAGTCTTTTTCAAGGATTCTATATAAATTTCTATATGATATGAAACCGAGATAGTTACCTTTCAGAAAAATCTAACAGACGATAGTCCCGAAACGCCTATGCTTTATTTTTCTGAAGGTGGGAGAAAAGATAAAACTTATTATTAATTTAATCCAAATTAAAGTTTGAAACTCATCTAATTAACCTCTTTTGGTTAACCCGAGACAAATCGATAGATCCAGGAGAAATCTCATTCAATTGGATATCTGGTAGGGTACAAAAATGGGACAGCAAAAGAATTGACTGCCGAGCCGTATGAGGTAGGAAACTCTCAAGTACGGTTCTAAGGGAAGGAATTGACCCGCCTATTCCGACCGGGGAGAACAGGCCATTCGACAGGGGGATTCTGAGATAGCGGAGGCTTGGTTCGATCAAGCCGCTGAGTATTGGAAACAGGCTATAGCGCTTACTCCTGGTAATTATATTGAAGCGCAGAATTGGTTAAAGATCACGAGGCGTTTCGAATAAGACCAAGAGCTCTCTGTTTATTTATTATTTTAGGATTAGAAATTCGAATTAGAAATTCGAAAGTTCTATTACTATTTAATTCTATTCTTATTCTATTCTTATTCTATTAAATCCATTTAATTAAATAAATTACCTTATAATTAACTAAATTACCTTACCATTTAAATTATTAAATTTGATTTTCTATTCAATTTGAATATTTAAATATTCAAAAATATTAATTTAATTGTAATTATTAATTGTTTGTTTTTGTTGGACCCATCGGTCAAATAAAACGGATCATTTCTCTCTCTGGGAAAAACCAATCAAAGAATTTCATTATATCCTTTCTAAAATCG